GAGGATAAACTAGTGACCTCGGATATTAATGAAATCTATAGAAGAATTATCTATCGGAATAATACTCTTACAGATCTATTAACAACAAGTATAGCTACGCCAGAAGAATTAATAATATCTCAGGAAAAATTGTTACAAGAAGCTGTGGATGCACTTCTTGATAATGGAATCTGCGGACAACCAATGAGGGATGACCATAATAGAGTTTACAAGTCGCTTTCAGATGTAATTGAAGGGAAAGAAGGAAGAGTTCGCGAGACTCTGCTTGGTAAACGGGTCGATTATTCAGGGCGGTCAGTGATTGTCGTGGGCCCTTCACTTGCATTACATCGATGTGGATTGCCTCGCGAAATAGCAATAGAACTTTTCCAGGCATTTGTAATTCGTGACCTAATTAGAAAACATCTTGCTTCAAACATAGGAGTTGCTAAGAGTCAAATTCGAAAAAAAAAACCGATTGTATGGGAAATACTTCAGAGAATTCTGGATGACCATCCTGTATTGCTGAATAGAGCACCTACTCTGCATAGATTAGGCATACAGGCATTCCTACCCGTTTTAGTGGAAGGACGTGCTATTTGTTTACATCCATTAGTTTGTAAGGGCTTCAATGCAGACTTTGACGGGGATCAAATGGCTGTTCATGTGCCTTTATCTGCGGAGGCTCAATCAGAGGCACGTTTACTTATGTTTTCTAATATGAATCTTTTGTCTCCAACTATTGGAGATCCCATTTCCGCACCAACTCAAGATATGCTTAGTGGACTCTATGTCTTAACGAGTGGAAATCGTCGGGGTATTTGTGTAAATAGGTATAATCCATGTAATCGTAGAAACTATCAAAATGAAGATAATAACTATAAGTATAAAAAAAAAAAAGAACCCTTTTTTTGTAATACCTATGATGTAATTGGAGCTTATTGGCAAAAACGAATCAATTTAGGTAGTCCTTTGTGGTTCCGGTGGCGACTAGATCAACGCGTTATTGCTGCAAGAGGAGCTCCCATCGAAATTCACTATGAATCTTTGGGGACCTATTATGAGATTTATGGACACTATCTAATAGTAAGAAGTATAAAAAAAGAAATTCTTTATATATATATTCGAACCACTCTTGGTCATATTTCTCTTTATCGAGGAATAGACGAAGCCGTACAGGGGTTTTGGCAGGGCTTTTGTAATTCTAGGCTACCAGCGGGAATGCGAGTCTCGCCGGTTTAACTAGGACTATAACTGCGGAATTTCTACGCGAATCAAGATCTAGAAAAGGAAGTTTTCCAATCACTGACTCAAACCCATTGTCAAATTCTACTCAGCGCAATATGGAGGTACTGATGGCACAACGGGCCACTCACGTCTTTTACAATAAAATGATAGACGGAACTGCCATGAAACGACTTATTAGTCGATTTATTGATCACTATGGAATAGGATATACATCACATATCCTGGATGAAGTAAAGACTCTGGGTTTCCGAGAAGCTACCACCGCATCCATTTCATTAGGAATTGATGATCTTTTAACAATACCTTCTAAAAGATGGCTAGTTCAAGACGCTGAACAACAAAGTTTTATTTTGGAAAAACACCATCATTATGGGAATGTACATGCGGTAGAAAAATTACGTCAATCGATCGAGATATGGTATGCCACAAGTGAATATTTGCGACAAGAAATGACTCCTAATTTTCGGATGACCGATCCTTTTAATCCAGTCCATATAATGTCTTTTTCGGGAGCCAGAGGAAATGCATCTCAGGTACATCAATTAGTAGGTATGAGAGGATTAATGTCGGATCCCCAAGGGCAAATGATTGATTTACCCATTCAAAGCAATTTACGCGAAGGACTCTCTTTAACAGAATATATTATTTCTTGTTACGGAGCCCGTAAAGGAGTTGTGGATACCGCTATCCGAACATCAGATGCAGGATATCTTACGCGCAGACTTGTTGAAGTAGTTCAACACATTGTTGTACGTCGAACAGATTGTGGCACCGTTCGAGGTATTTCTGTAAGTCCTCGAAATGGGATGATGACGGACAGGATTTTTATCCAAACATTAATTGGGCGTGTATTAGCAGATGATATATATATAGGTTCGCGGTGCATTGCTACTAGAAATCAAGATATTGGGGTTGGACTTGTCAATAGATTCATAACTTTTAGAGCACAACCAATCTCTATTCGAACCCCCTTTACTTGTAGGAGCCCATCTTGGATTTGTCAATTATGTTATGGCCGGAGTCCAGCTCATGACGACCTGGTTCAATTGGGAGAAGCTGTAGGTATTATTGCAGGCCAATCTATTGGAGAACCGGGCACTCAATTAACATTAAGAACTTTTCATACCGGCGGAGTATTCACAGGGGGTACTGCAGAACATGTGCGAGCCCCTTCTAATGGAAAAATAAAATTCAATGAGGATTTGGTGCATCCGACACGTACACGTCATGGGCATCCTGCTTTTCTATGTTCTAGAGACTTGTATGTAACTATTGAGAGTGAAGATATTATACACAATGTGTATATTCCGCCCAAAAGTTTTCTTTTAGTTCAAAACGATCAATATGTAGAATCAGAACAAGTGATTGCTGAGATTCGCGCGAGAACATCCACTTTGAATTTGAAAGAGAAGGTTCGAAAACATATTTATTCTGACTCAGAGGGCGAAATGCACTGGAATACCGATGTGTACCATGCACCTGAATTTACATATGGTAATATCCATCTCTTACCAAAAACAAGTCATTTATGGATATTATTAGGGGAGCCCTGGAGATCCAGTCTAGGCCCCTGTTCGATCCACAAGGATCAAGATCAAATGAACGCTTATTCTCTTTCTGTCAAGCGAAGATATATTTCTAACCCCTCAGTAACTAATAATCAAGCGAGACACAAATTTTTTAGTTCGTATTTTTCTATTAAAAATAAAAAAGGAGATAGCATTCCTGATTATTCAGAACTTAATCGAATCACATGTACTGGTCGTTGTAATCTCAGATATCCGGCCATTCTCGACGGGAATTCTGATTTATTGGCAAAGAGGCGAAGAAATAGATTCATCATCCCACTCGAATCGATTCAAGAAGGCGAGAACCAACGAATACCTTCTTCAGGTATCTCAATTGAAATCCCCAGAAATGGTATTCTCCGTATAAATAGTATTCTTGCTTATTTCGATGATCCTCGATATATAAGAAAGAGCTCGGGACTTACTAAATATGAGACTAGAGAACTGAATTCAATCATCAATGAAGAGGATTTGATTGAGTATCGAGGAGTCAAGGTATTTTGGCCAAAATACCAAATGGAAGTAAATCCATTTTTTTTTATTCCCGTGGAAGTCCACATTTTGGCCGAATCTTCTTCCATAATGGTACGGCACAATAGTATTATTGGGGTAGATACACAAATCACTTTAAATATAAGAAGTCGGGTAGGCGGATTGGTCCGAGTGAAGAAAAAAGCAGAAAAATTTAAACTGATAATCTTTTCTGGAGATATCCATTTTCCTGGAAAGACAAATAAGGCATTCCGATTGATACCACCAGGAGGGGGAAAACAAAATTCCAAAGAATACAAAAAATTGACAAATTGGCTCTATATCCAACGAATGAAACTTTCCAGGTATGAAAAAAAGTATTTTGTTTTGGTTCAACCTGTAGTCCCATATAAAAAAACGGATGGTATAAATTTAGGAAAACTTTTCCCGCCGGATCTCTTGCAAGAAAGTGATAATCTCCAACTTCGAGTTGTCAATTATATCCTTTATTACGACCCAATTCTTGAAATTTGGGACACAAGTATTCAATTAGTTCGGACTTGTTTAGTGTTGAATTGGGACCAAGACAAAAAAAGTTCTTCGATCGAAAAGGCCTGTGCTTCCTTTGTTGAAATAAGGACAAATGGTTTAATTAGAGATTTTCTAAGAATCGACTTAGCGAAGTCACCTATTTCGTATACCGGAAAAAGGAACGATCTGTCAGGTTCAGGATTGATCTCTGAGAATGGATCAGACCGCGCTAATGTCAATCCGTTTTCTTACATTTATTGCTATTCCAAGGCAAGGATTCAAGAATCCCTTAATCCAAATCAAGGAACTATTCATACCTTGTTGAATCGAAATAAGGAATCTGAATCTTTGATAATTTTGTCATCATCCAATTGTTCTCGAATAGGCCCATTCAACGATGTAAAATCTCCCAATGTGATAAAAGAATCAATCAAAAAGGACCCCCTAATTCCAATTAGGAATTCGTTGGGCCCCTTAGGAACGGGCCTTCCAATTTATAATTTTGATTTATTTTCCCATTTAATAACCCATAATCAGATCTTGGTAACTAACTATTTGCAACTTGACAATTTAAAACAGATTTTTCAAATACTTAAATATTTTTTACTGGATGAAAATGGTAAAATTTATAATCCCTATTCATGCAGTAACATCATTTTGAATGTATTCAATTTGAATTGGTATTTTCTCCATTCCAATTATTGTGAAGAGACATCTACAATCGTTAGTCTTGGGCAGTTTATTTGTGAAAATGTATGTATAGCCAAAAAAGGACCGCATTTAAAATCGGGTCAAGTTTTAATTGTTCAAGTTGACTCTGTGGTAATACGGTCAGCTAAGCCTTATTTGGCTACTCCAGGAGCAACTGTTCATGGACATTATGGAGAAATCCTTTACGAAGGAGATACGTTAGTTACATTTATATATGAAAAATCAAGATCTGGTGATATAACGCAAGGTCTTCCAAAAGTTGAACAGGTGTTAGAAGTGCGTTCGATTGATTCAATATCGATGAATCTCGAAAAGAGGATTGAGGGTTGGAACAAATGTATAACAAGAATTCTCGGAATTCCTTGGGCATTCTTGATTGGTGCTGAGCTAACTATAGTGCAAAGTCGTATCTCTTTGGTTAATAAGGTCCAAAAGGTTTATCGATCCCAGGGGGTGCAGATACATAATAGGCATATAGAAATTATTGTACGT